GAAATTCTATGTCTCAAATCTTTATTATTTTTTTTTATATTTCCTGTCTATACTGTTTAGGGAAAACACCGCCACCCCTTTTGAGTAAGAAACTGAAAACAACTTCAGAAAGGAATAAAATTCAGAAACAAATAGATGGATCCAAAATGAAGGTAACTAAACAAGAAAAAAAGAGATCCATCGAAGAAGAGATTTTTGCTTCTATTTTTTCGGAAGAGGGAGAGGATTCGTACAAAATCGATGAAACAGAGGAAAAAGACATCTTCCAATTCGAAAAACCTCTTATAAATATTCTTTTCAATTCGAAACTATGGAATCGTCCCATTCGATATTTCAAAAAGAATGGATTTGAAAATGCTATAAAAAATGAAATGTCACAATATTTTTTTTATCCATGTCAAAGTGATGGAAAAGAAAAAATATCTTTTACGTACCCACCTAGTTTGTCAACAGTTGTTGAAATGATGCAAAGAAAAATTTCTCTCTTGACAACAGAAAAACTCTCTGATGAATTGAATAATTTTTGGAGTTCCACTAATGGAAAAAAAAGAAAGAGCCTAAGCAAAAAATTTTTTAATAGTGCAAAAGCTCTAGATAAGAAATTTCTTGCTATGGATGTAATCGAAAAAAGGATTCGATTGGGTAATGATGAGACTAAAAAAAAACACTTACCTAAAATATATGACCCTTTCTTGAACGGACCCTATCGCGGACGAACCAAAAACAGTTTTTCGCTCTTAATCAAAAATAAAACTTACACAAAAAATGACATTTGGATAAATAAGATTCATGGTATCCTTTTTCATATTAATTATTCAGAACTTGAACAGAAAATGGATATGTTTGATAGAAAATCATTCTCAACTGAAATTAGTTCTATTTTGAACTTAATCAGTCAATTTTCTGGAAAAGGAAAATCAGTATCAAGTTTTCATTTTAAGCGACTTTTTTCATTTCCAAAACATGAACAAATAAGAATTACTTCAGAAGATGAAAAAAAAAAAATGAAATTCTTATTTGATGCAGTTATAACTGATCCGAACGAGAAAACTATTGTAAATAGAAAAAAATCGATTGGGATAAAAGAAATCAGGAAAACAGTTTCTCCATCGTCATACAAATTTATTGACGAGTTGGAAAAAATCGAAGGAGAAAAGGAAGAAAAGAAAAAAAACAAAGAAAATGAAGCCGAGGATTATAAAATTCGTTCAAGAAAATCCAAACGTATAGTTATTTTTTTTAATAAGAACTCAAAGAATGACAATACTTCTACAGATAACCAGGATAGTAATAAAAAATCTAAAAAAAAGGTAGAAGAGGAATTAGCTTTAATACGTTATGTACAACAATCGGATTTTCGTCGAGACATAATAATAGGAGCTATACGCGCTCAAAGACGTAAAACAGTTATTTGGAAACTCTTTCAAGCAGACGCGCATTCTCCTCTTTTTTCGGACAAATTTAAGAAATACTCTTGGTTTTCTTTTACTATTTTGGAGCCAATGAAAATGTTTTTTAATTTTAAAAAAGGGATGTGGAAAAACAGAGAATTTAAAATTTCAGATTATGCGGAAAACGAGACAGAAAAAAGGCAGAGGGAAGAGGAGCAAAAAAGAAAAGAATATGACCAAGATGAAGAAAAGCGTATGGAAATAGCAGAAACCTGGGATAGCATTGTATTTGCTCAAGGAGTAAGAGGTATTTTATTATTAACCCATGCGATTCTTAGAAAATATATTCTATTTCCTTTATTGATAATAACGAAAAATATTCTTCGTATGCTATTCTTTCAAATTCCCGAATGGTCGCAGGATTTAAAAGATTTGAATAGAGAAATACATATTAAATGTACTTATGATGGCGTTCCATTATCCGAAACAGAATTTCCAAAAAACTGGCTCTCAGAAGGTATTCAGATAAAGATACTATTTCCTTTTCGTCTGAAACCTTGGCACAGATCGAAACTACCATCCCAAAAAAAAGAAAAGGATCCAACGAAAACGAAAGCGCAAAAACAAAAAAAAAAAAAAGAAGTAAATTTTTGCTTTTTAAGCACTTGGGGAATGGAAGTTGAATTGCCTTTTGGTTCTCCTATCTCATTTGACTTTTCATTTTTTTTTGATCCTATTTTTAAAGAACTAAAAAAAAGAATTAAAAATTGGAATTGTTTTTTTTTTCTATTTCGAAAAGTTTTAACCGAAAAAAAAATTATAAATGTTTCAAAAGAAAGAGTAAAATGGATCATGAAAAGGATTTTTTTTAGAAAAGAAAAAATTCTAAAAGAAATAAGAAAAAAATTATCAAAAAGAAACCAAATTACTTTATTTGAATTGAGAGAAATCTATGAAGTAAGTGAAACTCAAAAAGATTCAATAATCAGTAATAGTAATCGAATGAGCTATGAATCGTCCATTCCAATTCAATCTATTAATTGGACAAATTTTTCATTGACAGAAAAAAAAAGAAAAGATCTGAATGATCGAACAAAGACAATCATAAAGCAAATAGAAAAAATTAGAAAAAAGAAGCAAAAGGGGTTTCAAACTCCAGAGATAAATATTCGTTTTAACAAAACACGTTCTGATGATAAAAGAAAAAGATTCGAATCCCCCCAAACTATTTGGTCGATATTAAAAAGAAGAAATATTCGATCAATCCACAAATCATATTTTGTTTTTCAATTTTTCATTGAAAGGATATCTATAGATATCTTTCTATGTATCATTAATATTCCTAGCATGAATGTCCAACTTTTTGTTGAATCAACAAAAAAAATTATTAATAAATACACTTACCATAATGAAGCAAATGAAAAGAGAATTGATAAAACAAATAAAAAGATAATTCAATTTATTTCGATTATAAAAAAATCAATTTCTAATATTGGTAATTCACAGATTTTTTGTGATGTACCCTCTTTCTCACAAGCATATGTATTTTACAAATTATCACAAACCCAAGTTATTGACTTATCTAAATATAAGTTAAGATCTGTTTTTCAATATCCTGGAACATCTCTTTTTCTTAAGAATGAAATAAAGGAGTATTTGGGGGGGGTACAAGGAATGTGCCAGTCCAAATTAAGACATAAGAAGACTCACAATTCTGTAATGAATCAATGGAAAAATTGGTTAAGGGATCATTATCAATATGATTTATCTCAGAGTAGATGGTCTATATTAGTATCACAAAAATGGCGAAATAGAATCAATGAATGCCGTATGGCTCAAAAAAAAAAAAAAGATTTAAGCAAATGTGATTCATATGAAAAAAACCGATTAATTCTTTACAAAAAACAAGAAGTAAACTTATTAAGAAATCTAAAAAAAAAAATGAAAAAACAATATAGATATGATCTTTTATCATATAAATCTCTTAATTATGCAGATAAAAAAGACTCATCTGTTTCTCGATATAGATCACCATTACAAGCCAATAATGACAAAACATTTTCTTATAATTACAGCATGCGTAAACAAAAATTATTTCATATGGAAGATGATATCCCTATCAAGAATTATATAGGGGAAGATGGTATTATAGATATGGAAAAAAACCTGGATAGACAGTATTTTGATTGGAGACTTCTGAATTTGGATCTTAGAAATAAGATGGATATTGAGGCCTGGATTGATACCGATTATTATCTTATGATTCACCAAGAAATCAACCCGTCCAATCAAAAAAGTTTTTTTTTTGATTGGATGGGAATGAATGTAGAAATACTAAATCGTTCCATATCAAATCTGGAACTTTGGTTCTTCTCAAAATTTGTAAAATTTTATAAAACATATACAAGTAAACCATGGATCATACCAATCCAATTCCTTTTTTTCAATTTTAATGTAAAAAAAAATGATAATGAAAATAAAAGTATCACCAGAAAGAAAAAAATAGATATTTTTAGACCACCATCACAAAAAATAAAATACAAGAACAATATAGAAGAACTAAATTTCTTACTAAAAAGGTATTTGCGTTTTCAATTGAAATGGAATAATTCTTTAGATGAAAAAATAATGAATAATATCGAAATATATTGTCTCTTGCTTAGACTGACAAATCTAAAAGAGGTTGCTATTTCCTCGATTCAAAAAGGAGATCTAAGTCTAGATATTATGATGATTCAGGATTTACTCCCTCCACAATTGATAAAAAATAACGGAACATTTGTTGTCGAACCAGTTCGTCTGTCTATAAAAAACAATGGACAATTTTTTATGTATCAAACCATAGGCGTTTCATTAATTCATAAAAGAAAGCACAAATTTCAATTTCATCAAAGATACCCAGAAAAAAGCTATGTTGATAAGACGAATTTTGATGAACCCATTACAAGACATCAAAAGATGACTGAAAATAAAGAAAAAAATCATTATGATTTGCTTGTTCCTGAAAATATTTTATCCTCTAGACGTCGTAGAGAATTGAGAATTCTAATTTGTTTCAATTCTGGGAATCGAGGTGGTATGGATCAAAATACGGCATTTTACAAAGGGAATAAAGTAAATAATTTCTGTCAAGTTTTTGCTAAAAGGAAACATCTTGATAGAGATAAAAAAAAACTAATTTATTTTAAATTATTTCTTTGGCCAAATTATCGCGTAGAAGATTTAGTTTGTATGAATCGATATTGGTTTGATACCAATAATGGCAGCCGTTTCAGTATGGTAAGGATACATATGTATCCGCGATTGAAAATTCGTTAATCTATATTTTAATTTCTTCTCTTTCTCGTAACATATCTGGTTTTCCTCTTTCTCGTAACATATCTGGTTTTCGAAGACAAATAAATACACACACGCATTGTCTTCCCTTACCTCCTATTCGGAGGCATGATCCTAATTGAATGATGTATCCATTCGATCTAGAAATGAATCAAACAAAATCTTCTTCATTTTTTATTTTAAAATAAAAATTTTGTATTTTCTGAATGCATAAACATTGAATTGAATTGATTAATAATAAGAAATTCAATTTTGAAAAAAAAAATAAGGAATTCTTAAGGAAATTAATATTATTATATATATATAGCAAATTAAAAAAATAGTGTCATTATTACTGATCAAAAAAAAAAATATCTATCTATATAGATAGATAGATAGATAAAAAAAAGAGGAGAGGAAAGCTTTTGTTTTATGGTAAAAAATTCATTTATACTAGTTATTTCACAAGAAAAAAAAGAAGAAAACCCGGGATCGGTTGAATTTCAGGTATTCAATTTCACCAATAAGATACGAAGACTTACTTCACATTTGGAATTGCACAGAAAAGACTACTTATCTCAAAGAGGTTTACGTAAAATTCTGGGAAAACGCCAACGACTACTGTCTTATTTGTCAAAGACAAATGGAATACGTTATAAAAAATTAATTAATCAGTTGGATATTCGGGAGTCACAAACTCGTTAATTTGAAGAATTATTTTTTATTATTCGATTTATTAGATCTTGAATTTGGATGAACTTCTTTTTGTTTTAAGCAATTCACTGAATCGAGGAAAAACCTATGAATGCCCCAGCTACAAGAAAAGACCTCATGATAGTCAATATGGGTCCTCAGCACCCATCAATGCACGGTGTTCTTCGACTCATTGTTACTCTAGATGGTGAAGATGTTATTGATTGTGAACCAATATTGGGTTATTTACACAGAGGGATGGAAAAAATTGCAGAAAACCGAACAATTATACAATATCTGCCTTATGTAACACGTTGGGATTATTTAGCTACTATGTTCCCCGAAGCAATAACCATAAATGGACCGGAACAGTTAGGAAATATTCAAGTACCCAAAAGAGCCAGCTATATCCGAGTAATTATGTTGGAGTTGAGTCGTATAGCTTCTCACCTGCTATGGCTTGGACCTTTTATGGCAGATATTGGTGCACAAACTCCTTTCTTCTATATTTTCAGAGAAAGAGAATTAATATATGATCTATTCGAAGCTGCCACCGGTATGAGAATGATGCATAATTATTTTCGTATCGGAGGAGTAGCGGCTGATCTACCTCATGGCTGGATAGATAAATGTTTTGATTTCTGCGATTATTTTTTAACAGGGGTTGTTGAATATCAAAAACTTATTACGCAAAATCCTATTTTTTTAGAACGAGTTGAGGGAGTAGGCATTATTGGTGGAGAGCAAGTAAAAAATTGGGGTTTATCAGGACCAATGCTTCGGGCTTCCGGAATAGAATGGGATCTTCGTAAAGTTGATCATTATGAGTGTTACGACGAATTGGATTGGGAAGTTCAATGGCAAAAAGAAGGAGATTCATTAGCCCGTTATTTAGTCCGAATTGGTGAAATGACGGAATCCATAAAAATTATTCAACAGGCTCTGGAAGGAATTCCCGGCGGGCCATATGAGAATTTCGAATTACGCTGCTTTGATTTTGATAGGGAAAAGGATCCAGACTGGAATGATTTTGAATATCGATTCATTAGTAAAAAACCTTCTCCGATTTTTGAATTGCCGAAACAAGAACTTTATGTGAGAGTTGAAGCACCAAAGGGAGAATTAGGAATTTTTCTAATAGGGGATAAGAATGGTTTTCCTTGGAGATGGAAAATTCGTCCACCAGGTTTTATCAATTTGCAAATTCTTCCTCAGTTAGTTAAAAGAATGAAATTGGCTGATATTATGACGATACTAGGTAGCATAGATATCATTATGGGAGAAGTTGATCGTTGAAATGATAATTTATACAACATATACAACAGAAGTACAAGATATCAATTCTTTTTCCAGATTGGAATCTTTAAAAGAGGTCTATGGAATTCTATGGGTACTTGTCCCTATTTTTACTCTTGTATTGGGAATCACAATAGGTGTACTAGTGATTGTATGGCTCGAAAGAGAAATATCCGCAGGGATCCAACAGCGTATTGGACCTGAATACGCCGGTCCTTTGGGAGTTCTTCAAGCTATAGCCGATGGAACAAAACTACTTTTCAAAGAAAATCTTCTTCCATCTAGGGGGAATATTCGTTTATTCAGTATCGGACCAGCCATATCAGTCATATCAATTCTAGTAAGCTATTCAGTAATTCCTTTTGGCTATAACTTTATTTTAGCTGATCTTAATATTGGTGTTTTTTTATGGATTGCTATTTCGAGTATTGCTCCCGTTGGACTTCTTATGTCCGGATATGGATCAAATAATAAATATTCCTTTTTGGGTGGTCTACGGGCTGCTGCTCAATCGATTAGTTATGAAATACCATTAACTCTATGTGTGTTATCAATATCTCTACGTGCGATTCGGTGAGACAGAAACTTTTCCATGCTCCTTTTTTCTACGTTTTATAGGAAAGAAAAAGAAGTAGAATAAATTGAATAGATATCTTCATTTTTTTATTCATTATTCTTATTCGGAGTTCGGATTGATGAACTAAATCAGATAGTTAGATGGGTGAAATAAAACAGCTTGTATTTCATTTGAATTTTTTTTTAATTTGCAGTCAAAATATTGAGTCTCATTTTCTATGTATTAAGAATAAACTGAAGTGGAAAAAAAATGGAGGGGGCCATTTCCCCCAAGATTGGTTGTTTTAGTCATCCTGTCTTGAAGCGGGCTCAAAAGACCAAGACCAACCTTATTCTTATTGAGTTTTCACTACCATTTGTATGAATTACCATACATGTATTACGATAAAAAAAAGAGTAGGTAGGGGATTGATAAAAAAGAAAATGATTGGATAGTTAGAAACACCAAGATACACAAAGGATTAGTAATATAAATTATGTAAATTATATTATCCAAAAGAGTTTTTCTGCAGAATATAAAAAGAATACTAATTGGGGCTTAAAATTGGTAGAAATAATCAGGCAGTACTCCCTACAATTCCGGTCCCGAGTATAGGCTACTATCCACCGATTAAATAAATATGACTATCAGGAACGAAATAATCCTTTAAATTTTTTTTGAAGTCCTCCTTTTGTACATAAAAAAGAAAACAAAACCAAAACGAAACTAAAAAGGAAAAAAAAGAAAGAATCCATTAATATAATTATAATATAATTAATATAATACAATTCCAATAAGCAATAAACAAACAAGGATCCCTTTTTATTCTTTCTTATATCTATATTTCATGGAGATAGAATTCATATCTTAATTCATATTCTTTTTTGTAATCGAAAAGGATAGGTTATTAATAAATTAAAGAAGTATTTTATTGAAGAATTAAGTTATTACTCAACAAATTCCATTTTTTAGGGGATAAGATCAATTCAGAAGTACCTTTTTTTTTTTTTTATTTTTTTTTCTATTTTATTATTATTATAATTCGAACAGACAGAATTCAATTGGTTTAATTCAGGACCGTCCAATAAAAATGAAGCACACCTATCTTAGGGATATATCAAGAGAAATAAACGGTGCCGTCCTTAGATTTATTTATGGCCTTCGAGGAGCCGTATGAGGTGAAAATCTCATGTACGGTTCTGTAATAGCGATGGGAACAGTAATGTTATCACCGACTATGATTATCTAACAGTTTAAGTACAGTTGATATAGTGGATTCGCAATCAAAATATGGTTTTTGGGGGTGGAATTTATGGCGTCAACCTATAGGTTTTATTGTTTTTCTAATTTCTTCGCTAGCGGAATGTGAAAGATTACCTTTTGATTTACCAGAAGCAGAAGAAGAATTAGTAGCCGGTTATCAAACCGAATATTCGGGTATAAGATTTGGTTTATTTTATGTTGCTTCCTATTTAAACCTATTAGTTTCTTCATTATTTGTAACGGTTCTTTACTTAGGCGGTTGGAATACCCCTACCCCGTACATATTCGTTTCTGAACTTTTTGAAATAAATAAAGCGTGTGGAGTTTTTGGAACTACAATTGGTATCTTTATTACATTAGCTAAAACTTATTTCTTCTTGTTCATTTCTATCACAACAAGATGGACTTTACCTAGACTAAGAATGGACCAATTATTAAATCTTGGATGGAAATTTCTTTTACCTATTTCTCTCGGTAATCTATTATTAACAACTTCGTCTCAACTGCTTTCACTGTAAAAAATGAATATTCTATTCTATATTGATAACTTGTCTCAAACAAGAGAAAGAAACAAAATAAAGTTATTCATAGATATTCACGATATGTTCCTTATGGTAACTGGGTTCATGAATTATGGTCAACAAACAGTACGAGCTGCAAGGTATATTGGTCAAAGTTTTATGATTACCCTATCCCATGCAAATCGTTTCCCTGTAACTATTCAATATCCTTATGAAAAATTAATCACATCGGAGCGTTTCCGTGGTCGAATCCATTTTGAATTTGATAAATGCATTGCTTGTGAAGTATGTGTTCGTGTATGTCCTATAGATCTACCTGTTGTTGATTGGAAACTGGAAACTTCTATTCGAAAGAAACGATTGTTTAATTACAGTATTGATTTCGGGATCTGTATATTTTGTGGTAATTGCGTTGAGTATTGTCCAACAAATTGTTTATCAATGACTGAAGAATATGAACTTTCGACTTATGATCGTCACGAATTGAATTATAATCAAATTGCTTTGGGCCGTTTACCAATGTCAGTAATTGACGATTATACAATTCGAACTATTTTAAACTCGCCTCAATTCAAATAAAAATGAAATAATCATAAAAAAATTATATAAATTCTAATTATATAGAAATTATATATAAGAAAATATAAAATAATCTAAAAGAATCTAATGGATTCTATAGAATTTAAAAAATGAAATCATAGAAATAATGATATATTTAAAATATATCAAATCAATAGTAAATATTATAGGAAGAAAATAGTAAAATATTAAAAAATTAAATAAATATAGATAGATAGAATAAATATTATTATAAGAATCTCGAAATGGAAATCTATTTGTAATTTTTTCCAAAAATGGAATTTTAGAATAAATATATACTATATATATAGAGAGAGAGGGAGTATAGAGTATAGCTTCTAACTACTCTTTCGTATAAAGAATGAGATTCTTTCTAGAACTGTACCTATATCAACTCACACTCCTTAGGAGTTAATTCAATTAGTAATTTAGTATATCAATTTTTTTCCTGGTCGTATCAATAAGGTCATGAAATTTCGATTTATTTATTTCTTATTTTCCATATAATGGATTTGCCTGAACCGATACATGATTTTCTTTTAGTCTTTCTAGGATCAGTTCTTGTATTAGGAAGTATAGGAGTAGTATTATTTACCAACCCAATTTTTTCTGCCTTTTCATTGGGACTGGTTCTTGTTTGTATATCTTTATTCTATATTTTATCAAACTCCCATTTTGTAGCTGCGGCACAGCTACTTATTTACGTGGGAGCTATTAATGTTTTAATCGTATTTGCTGTGATGTTCATGAAAGGTTCAGAATATTCCCACCATTTTTATTTTTGGACCGTTGGGGACGGAGTTACTTTGATGGTTTGTATAAGTATTTTTGTTTCACTAATGACTACTATTCCAGATACATCATGGTACGGGATTATTTGGACTACAAGATCAAATCAGATTATCGAACAAGATTTGATAAATAATAGTCAACAAATTGGAATTCATTTATCAACAGATTTTTTTCTTCCATTTGAACTCATTTCAATAATTCTTTTAGCTGCTTTGATAGGTGCAATTGTCGTGGCCCGACAGTAATAAATCTTTCGAACTATCAACAGCAATTCAAATTCCATTTTGCTCTATCTTATCCCATCCATTTCCTTTCAATTATATGTGAAAGGGAAAGATTGTTTTTGTTTAAAATAATTTTTTATTCGATTTAATGTATTCTATTCTTTTGGTTTTGTTCGATTCTCTAGTCAATCGAATCCGTTGATTGAATTGTTGTTCATATTGAAATGAATCGAAATTAATAAGGAGTTGGTCAATGATGCTCGAACATGTACTTGTTTTGAGTGCCTATTTATTTTCTATCGGTATCTATGGATTGATCACGAGCCAAAATATGGTTAGAGCCCTTATGTGTCTTGAACTTATACTGAATGCGGTTAATATAAATTTCGTAACATTTTCTGATTTTTTTGATAGTCGTCAATTAAAAGGAAATATTTTTTCCATTTTTGTTATAGCTATTGCAGCCGCTGAAGCAGCTATCGGACCAGCTATTGTTTCATCAATTTATCGTAACAGAAAATCAACTCGTATCAATCAATCGAATTTGTTGAATAAATAAATGAATAAAAAAAATAGAGTATTAATCATAAACATTATAGAATATTAAAAGTAGAATATGAATATTCATCAATTCCAAATTAACATGTATGATACATAACGTATGATCATGTTTGCGAAAACGTAAGAAATCAAAGTATCTTGGCTCTCTTTTAGGAACTTGATCCAGAAGTAGATTGATTGGAAAACGTCTGGTAAATCGTTGATTCATCTGGTGTCTAAATATATGATTCATTTAAAATAAAAGTTTTACTAGATCGAAAATTTCTGATGTTCAAAAACTAATAGACCCAATGTCACATTCAGTAAAGATTTATGATACCTGTATAGGATGTACTCAATGTGTCCGAGCTTGTCCGACAGATGTATTAGAAATGATACCTTGGGACGGATGTAAAGCTAAGCAAATTGCTTCTGCTCCAAGAACAGAGGATTGTGTCGGCTGTAAAAGATGTGAATCTGCCTGTCCGACGGATTTCTTGAGTGTTCGAGTTTATTTATGGCATGAAACAACTAGAAGCATGGGTCTAGCTTATTGATTGATACGTTTCAAAAAACCCCACACGAATACGTTTTTTTACTGACAAAAACCCGTGCTCAAAACGACTTTTTATTTTATATGTTTTGAGCACGGGTTTTCTGGCCCAAGTGTATCTTATTTTTACCACGAATTTTTTTCCTTGGTTAACAATAATTGTAGTTTTGCCAATATCCGCGGGTTCCTTAATCTTCTTATTTCCTCATAGAGGAAATAAGGTAATTCGCTGGTATACTATTTGTATATGCTTAATGGATCTCCTTCTAACAACCTATGCATTTTGTTATCATTTCGAATTGGACGATCCATTAATGCAACTGACGGAGAATTATAAATGGATAAATTTTTTTGATTTTTATTGGAGATTCGGAATAGATGGACTCTCTATCGGACCGATTTTACTCACGGGATTTATCACCACTTTAGCGACTTTAGCGGCTCAGCCGGTTACTCGGGAATCCAAATTATTCCATTTTCTGATGTTAGCAATGTATAGCGGTCAAATAGGATCATTTTCTTCTCGAGACATTTTACTTTTTTTCATCATGTGGGAAGTAGAATTAATTCCTGTTTATCTACTTTTATCCATGTGGGGGGGAAAGAAACGTTTGTATTCAGCTACAAAGTTCATTTTGTACACTGCAGGAAGTTCCGTTTTTTTATTAATGGGAGTTCTAGGTATCGGGTTATATGGTTCCAATGAACCAGCATTAAATTTCGAAACATCAGCTAATCAATCATATCCTTTGGCACTGGAAATCATATTCTATATTGGATTTCTTATTGCTTTTGCTGTAAAATCGCCGATTATACCCTTACATACATGGTTACCAGACACCCATGGAGAAGCACATTACAGTACTTGTATGCTTTTAGCCGGAATTTTATTAAAAATGGGAGCGTATGGATTGGTTCGAATTAATATGGAATTATTACCCCACGCTCATTCTATATTCTCTCCCGGGTTAATGATATTAGGTGCAATTCAAATAATCTATGCTGCTTCAACATCTCTTGGTCAACGTAATTTAAAAAAAAGAATAGCTTATTCCTCTGTATCTCATATGGGTTTCATAATTATAGGAATTGGTTCGATAAGCGATACGGGACTCAATGGAGCCATTTTACAAATAATCTCGCATGGTTTTATTGGCGCTGCGCTTTTTTTCTTGGCAGGAACGGGTTATGATAGAATACGTCTTCTTTATCTCGACGAAATGGGTGGAATGGCTATCCCACTGCCAAAAATATTCACGGTGTTCAGTATCTTATCGATGGCTTCCCTTGCATTGCCAGGCATGAGCGGTTTTGTTGCAGAATTGATAGTCTTTTTTGGAATAATTACGAGTCAAAAATATCTTTTAATGACAAAAATACTAATTACTTTTGTAACGGCCATTGGAATGATATTAACTCCTATTTATTCATTATCTATGGTACGCCAGATGTTCTATGGATACACGCTTTTTAATACACTAAACTCTTATTTTTTTGATTCTGGGCCGCGAGAGTTATTTATTTCGATTTCGATCCTTATACCTGTAATAGGTATTGGTATTTATCCGGATTTTATTTTCTCATTATCAGTTGACAAGGTCGAAGCTATTCTATCGAATTTTTTATAGAAAGCTTTCATGAAAGAAAAAAAAGAAAAAAAAAAGATTTCTTGCTCTTTTTTTTTTTTTAAATAGTGTCCATTATACAATGAAAAAAGAAATCTTTTTCTTCTATCATCTTAACTTACAAAAAGGAATTGTAACCAGATGTCTTTGATGTTTGGGAGAACCCCTTGAATCACTCCATTAGTGGATTCTAAGGGGTTCTCGACGGTTTATGTGAAGTTTTATTATATGCTTACTATGTTTGTATTTGTCAGACCCCTTCTTTATTCAATTCACTTAAACTCAATTTGATATAAATGAACCATAACTATGTAATCCTGTTCCTAATAGATTGATCCCAAAATAACATACCCAAATTATAAGAAAGCCCATAGAGGCTACTATTGAAGAATTTACACCTTCCAATTTTTTTCTAGTATGTAAAAAAATCGCGAATATTGTCCAAGTAATAAACGCCCAAGTTTCCTTTGGATCCCAATTCCAATAGGATCCCCATGCCTCATTAGCCCATACTGCTCCCGAAAGAATACCTATGGTTAAAAAGAGAAACCCTAGACTAATAATACGATGACTCCAACGATCCAATTGTTGAATAAATTGGGACCTGTAATAATTTCGAAAAGAAAGAAAAGAAGTGTTTCGTAAAATATTATTTCTCTTGTTCAGGTATTTGATCTCAGCAAAAGAAAATGACTCATTTAAAAAAGAAAAATTATTGCTATTACCAATAATCCTTATGACTTTTCGAAATGTAATGACTAAAAGAGCTACTGATAATAATGAGCCACATAAAAGAGCTGCATAGCCTAATACCATCATACTTACATGCATCATTAACCAATGGGATTGGAGAGCGGGTACTAATATTGTGGATTGATGCATTTTGATTAAAAGACCCGAAGTAGCAAAGCCTTGGATCAAAATAACACTTGGTGCGATTACTGTGCTTAAATTGAAATGGTTTTTATGTTTTTTAAAAGTAAAAGACGGAATCATATTAAAAATGGAAAAACTCCATGAAAGAAAGATTAATGATTCATATAAATCACTTAATGGTAAATGCCCCGAAAAAATCCAACGAGTAACTAATAATCCTGTTATACAGAAAAAAGTTACTATCATGCCTTTTCCCAACGAATCATATAGTCCTACGATTTCATTGAGTGATAAGTTTATCAAATGAATTGCAATTACAATTGATACGACCGAAAATGATATATGAGTTAATATATGCTCGAAAGTTGAAAATATCATAAATAAAAAAGGGTCCACGAATTATAGGAATGGAAATCGGGAATGGAATTCATTCTAGGACTTACTCTTTTCAAAGATAAGATGCCATGCCGCCACTCGGACTCGAACCGAGATGCTCTAGCACTGCTTCCTAAGAGCAGCGTGTCTACCGATTTCACCATAGCGGCTTGCTCGAAATCATAATAATCTATTTTTAGTAAATCGTCGAGATTGAAAGAGTCAATTCAAATGCAATACAATATTTGTTTAGTAAACATAAAAATCGAAACATTAAAAATCATTTTTGGAATATTCCAATTCCAATAAGAATTCTTATTATCATTCGTTTTTCGTTTCGAGTGTCAGTTTTATTTAAGTTAAGTTAGTAATGGGAGTGGGCTTTTTCATAGTTTATCCTTTCTCAAAATGGCACCGTTGTAACTAGATCTAAACAGTTCTGACTTCAACCTCTAAAACACAAAATTTGTTTTCTCATTTGTGTTTTTAAATGATTCATTTTTTTTATTTTTTCTTTTTTTTTATTATTTATTAATAATTAAATAAAAAATATGCATTTGTTTTTGAAAGAAAAATTTTTATGAATCACAAATTTAGTTAGCACTATATTCCAAGAATTTATATAAATAAACATTTGCACAGCTTTGTATTAATCATTAGAATTTTTGTTGTGTCGAAAAATTTCGAAAACCAATTAAAAAAAAAATTGATTAAGATATCAGATAAAAAAGACTTTTGATTTCGATCGTAATTGTACCCTCTTTTATTTTAAGATCCATTTTGGAGCATTTCAATTTGAAAATGATTATCTCCAATAAACCAATAAAAGGGAAGGGTTCTCAATTGGGTTAAAAAAAGAGGGTATATATATAATAGAAATATATATATATAAATATAGCTAATTAATATGGTTAGTGATAGTAATTTAGAGAATATAATAATAATATATTACTTCAAAAATTTACAAAAACAAGTTTGAAATCAATTAGTTCCAATGCCCAATAATGTGTCCCATTTCATTTATTTTTTTTACTAAAGATTTTCTATCTACTTAGTATACTAATACTAAAAAAACAAGACAAAAAAACTTTTTTATTGATTATTTGGTCGATGGGGAAAATGAAACTCTTCATTCCAAAAATGAGAAAACATACTTAAAAAAGTTGAAATTTTGTTATGTTTATTCTTTTTTTGTTGTTTCAAAAACCAGTACCATTCTTTCTATATAGAATATAGATATCTATAAAGAAATCGATTCGAAATCTATAGCTAGAAAAAAATTATATATTTATAGAAAAACGAAATAAAATTGGAAAAGAATAAACGAAATTAGTCTATTCTTCGAGTCCGGCTAAATTCAGAGATTACTCCAATATTTGTATTTGTTGCACAAAAAAGCTTTTTGAGTTCCCCGTAGAAAGAGATGTGGCTAAGGAAAAAGATTTCAATGTTGCCCAATATCCCTTTTTTTTCCAAATATTTTTACGAATCCGTTTTTTTGATATAGAAGTACGTTTTTTTGGAACTGCCATTCAAAAAATTATACTAGTTTATTCATTACTATAGTTCATGTGAAAGACATCTATTGTTCAAAATGAATTGTTCTTTAATTAGACCTATATCTATCCACTTTTTTTTAGGTTACATTCCCTTCATAAAAAAATATGCATATGTAAAAATCACATAGTCTTTTTGTTCCTAGTAATATTTTTTGTAATTCTTACAAAAAAAATAAGATTGTCTGTCTGGTTATATCTCTGTCTATTTTCGTCGTACTCCATTTATACATCGAATAAAATAAATCGAAAAAGTTTAAGAAATCAACCCTTATCCTGCTTAAAAATGAATTGCTCAAGCTCGAAGAAAGAGCGTGCCTAATTTCCATTTTCAAATGGAATCAGACCGGTCGTTAATCTATTAAAAGATACATGATTTTTTATTTAAAAAGAATGTATCTTACTTTTTCTCTGCTATGTAAAAATATCATAATCTTTTTTACAAACTTAGATGTCTTTTATTGTAACGGGAAATAATCAATTAGTTTCAAAAATAATCAATTAGTTCAAAAATGAACTCCAATTTTTCGGAATAAACAAACTGAAAGGGATTCATATTAAAATAAACGAATTTTTTGGTGTAATTTTTTCTATTCACTCCAACTCTATGAGGTGTAAATTATTGTAATATATAATTATTTATTTTATTTTTTTTTTTTTTTAATATTACTAACTAAAAAACCAAAAAATAAAGTTTCTTTTTTACTAAGAATTTGGTCATATCATTTGACTCATTTTCACTTCGTGCTTTGCAATATTGGATTGAAGTTATTGTACAAAGATTCAAAATAATTAATAATAGAGAATTCTGTTTAAGTTTTGCATATCTTAATTTTTCTTTTATTAACTGAACCTTTCAAACGAGCTAAAACCGGCGAATAAGAAACAAAACTCATTAAGATTAAGAAGAAAAAGATTTTTTGTATGGAATATACGTATCAATATTCGTGGATTATACCTTTCATTCCACTTCTAGTTCCTATGTTAATAGGAATGGGACTTTTCCTTTTTCCGACGGCAACAAAAAATCTTCGCCGTGTGGGGGCTTTTCCTAGTGTTTTATTGTTAAGTATAGTTATGATTTTTTCGATCGATTTGTCTATTCATCAAATAAATACCAGTTCTATCTATCAATATGTATGGTCCTGGACTATCAATAATGATCTTTCTTTAGAGTTTGGCCACTTGATTGATTCACTTACTTCTATTATGTCAATATTAATCACTACTGTTGGAATTTTGGTTCTTATTTATAGTGACAATTATATGTCTCATGATCAAGGATATTGGAGATTTTTTGCTTATATGAGTTTTTTTAATACTTCAATGTTGGGATTGGTTACCAGTTCGAATTTGATACAAATTTATATCTTTTGGGAATTCGTTGGAATGTGTTCCTATTTTTTAATAGGTTTTTGGTTCACACGCCCTATCGCGGCAAATGCTTGTCAAAAAGCGTTTATAACTAATCGTGTAGGAGATTTTGGTTTATTATTAGGAATTTTAGGTCTTTACTGGATAACGGGTAGTTTGGAATTTCGGGATTTGTTTGAAATATTCAAAAACTTGATTTCGAATAATGAGGTAAATCTTTTATTTATTACTTTGTGTGCCTTCCTATTATTTGCCGGTTCAGTTGCTAAATCTGCCCAATTTCCCCTTCATGTATGGTTACCGGATGCTATGGAAGGGCCTACCCCTATTTCGGCTCTTATACATGCTGCTACTATGGTAGCGGCGGGAATTTTTCTTGTAGCCAGGTTTCTTCCTCTTTTCATAGTTCTACCTTACATAATGAATGGAATAGCTTTGATAGGTATAATAACGGTAGTATTAGGGGCTACTTTAGCTCTTGCTCAAACGGATATTAAGAGAGGTTTGGCTTATTCTACAATGTCTCAATTGGGTTATATGATGTTAGCTCTAGGTATGGGTTCTTATCGAGCCGCTTTATTTCATTTGATTACTCATGCTTATTCAAAAGCGTTGTTGTTTTTAGGATCAGGATCGATTATTCATTCAATGGAAACTATTGTTGGATATTCTCTAGATAAAAGTCAAAATATGGTTCTTATGGGCGGTTTAACAAAACATGTACCAATTACAAAAACAGCTTTTTTAGTGGGTACACTTTCTCTTTGTGGTATTCCACCCTTTGCTTGTTTTTGGTCCAAAGATGAAATTCTTAATGATATTTGGTTGTATTCACCAATGTTCGCAATAATAGCTTGTTCAACAGCAGGATTAACCGCATTTTATATGTTTCGGATCTATTTACTTGTTTTTGAGGGACATTTCAATGTTCATTTTAAAAATTACAATGGAAAAAAAACTAGCTCATTCTATTCAATATCTTGCTGGGGTAAAGAAGGTCAATTAACAATGAATAATAATGAAAGGGCTTCTTTTTTTTGTAAGAAGGCACATCCATATCGAATTGATAGAAATGTAAAAAAAATAATGCGACCTTTTCTTGTTATTCCCTATTTTGGCACTAACAAAACCTTTTCGTATTCCAACGAATCAGACAATACTATGCTATTTTCTATGCTTGTATTAGTACTATTTACTTTGTTCCTTGGAGCCATAGGAATTTCTTTCAATCAAAATCAAGAGGGAGTAGGTTTTGATATATTATCAAGAATGTTAATTCCGTCTCTAAACCCTTTCCATCCAAATTTAAACAATTCTGTAGATTGGTATGAATTTGTGACAAATGCAACTTTTTCGGTCAGTATAGCATTTTACGGAATATTTATAGCATCTTTTTTCTATAAGCCGGTTTATTCATCTTTACAAAATTGGAACTTACTTAATTTATTTGCTAAAAATGTTCCTAAAAAAATTATTGTAGAGAAAATAGTAAATGTGATATATGATTGGTCATATAATCGCGGTTACATAGATTCTTTTTATGAAATCTACTTGATTGGGGGTGTAAGACGATTAGCTAAAGGAAATTCTTTTTTTGATAGACGAGTAATTGATGGAATTCCAAATGCGGTCGGTCTTACAAATTTTTTGCTAGGAGAGATTCTAAAATATGTGGGGGGTGGCCGAATTTCTTCCTATATTTTATTGTACTTTTTTTATGTATTAATTTTGTTAGTAATTTACTACTTTTCTTTTCGTCTTTTGTTTTAATGTTTTAAAAAAATTTAGAAGTTCCAATAATAATTAGAAGTTCCAATAATAACCAATAATAACAATAATAACCAATAATAATAAGGCTATTCGATTTTTTAGATTTAATAGCAAAATTTTCCTGTATCCATACTAATACCAAACTAATCCATTTCATAATCAAAATCTGACCAATTAACCAACAAACAAAACTACTTGTTAGGAAAAAAATTTGTTTGTTGCCGAGAAACATATAAATGTTGACTAATCTGACTAACATTGAACTTGGTAAAAAGAAATAATTCAATAATAATAAAATAAGATTATTTAGGAATACTCGTTGAATGCTAAAATTACGCATTGAATTTTTCCTAGTGGATCCGTAATAAAAGTGTTTGTTATTATTGCAAAAGAAATTAAAAAAAAGATACGGTAGAGCTATGACAGTTATTGTATGAGGTCTACCCAATGCTAGATGCAAAGGCGCATAATAGATCGATATGAGCATCATGAGCTGTCCCGTAATAAAACCAGTTGTTGCTGATACTTTCTTCTCGGTTCCTTCTTCTCCTTCTTCCATAACCTGAGCTCCGAGAAGGAAGAGATAAGAGGGCCCTATGGAGAATGTGGTCAGAAATCCATAATAGAGTCCGACCACAACGACCGAATTCATTATCTTCATGCATAAGGCTACTAGATTATCTAGTATAAAAGATTGAAAA